AATTGAACACTTTCGTTTTTTTATTCTCAAAGGAGAAAATTATTCTTTTTACTTTTACCAAACATATGTGGATCCAATTATGATCTTCTAATCAACTGTTTCAATCAATAGAAAACCTTTTTTTTTGTATGAATCCATATTATTACATTCCAATTCCTTCCCAATATTTCCCAAAGAAAATACCGAATTGGATCTTAAATTGACGGGTTAGTGTGAGCTTATCCATGCGGTTATGCTCTCTTTGAATAGGAATCTATTTTGTGAAAAATCCCGGCTTTCGTGCTTTGGTGGGTCTTTGAGATCCTTTCGATGACCTATGTTGAAAAGATATCTATTATGATTAGAATATAGAATATATTCTAGAATAATATTTAATATATTCTAAATAGATGTTTACTCTTCCATAATAGTATTAATTAGTATAAAATTACTATTAAACAATACTCTTTGAATAGAGCTAATTCATAGTATTCCAGTCCAACATTTTTATTTGAAAACTTTTTGAGTTATCTGTAAAAATAGATTCAGCTAATGAAAAGGCTTTCAATGCTGCCGTATATCCTTTTTTTTTCCAAAAATTCTTACGAATTTTTTTTTTTGATATAGAAGTGCGTTTTTTGGGAACTGGCATACAAGTAGTATAGTTTTTTCGTTGCTATAGTTTGATGTGAAAGACATTTGTTCTGTAAATGAACACGAATTATTCTGCAATTAGCCGTATGTCTTATCTATCGGAATTCCCTCTTTCTTTTTTTTCGATCAAAAGGTAAAGTAAAAACATTGAATATTATAAACCTTTTCCAAATTTTTCATAGATAATATTGATGATTCATGAATATATTACTTTAAATACTCTTTTTTTTCACTAGGAATTTTCTTATTGGCCGGTTTTCACTTTGTACTTTCCAATATTGGGACCAACCATTGTATTGTGCAAAGATTCAGAACAATTAAGAATATCCAATTCTATTTCTATATCCACTTTTTTATTAACCGAACCCCTTTACAAACAAAAGAGATAAAACAAACGAATAAGAAACAAAATTCATAAAGAATCTAAATATTTTTTATTCTTTTTTTTGTATGGAATATACACATCAATCTTCATGGATCATACCTTTCATCCCTCTTCCAATTCCTATTTTAATAGGGGTAGGACTTCTACTTTTTCCCACGGGAACAAAAAATATTCGCCGTATGTGGGCTTTTCCTAGTATTTTATTGTTAACCATAGTTATGATTTTTTCGATCGATTTATCGATTCATCAAATCGAGAATCGTTCTATCTATCAATATGTATGGTCTTGGACTATAAATAATGATCTTTCTTTAGAGTTTGGCTACTTGATCGATTCACTTAGTTCTATTATGTCAATATTAATAACTACTGTTGGTATTCTGGTTCTAATTTATAGTGATAGTTACATGTCTCATGATCAAGGCTATTTGAGATTTTTTACTTATATGAGTTTTTTTAATACTTCAATGTTAGGATTAGTTACTAGTTCCAATTTGATACAAGTTTATATTTTTTGGGAATTGGTTGGAATGTGTTCTTATCTATTAATAGGTTTTTGGTTCACACGTCCTATTGCGGCAAATGCTTGTCAAAAAGCGTTTGTAACGAATCGTGTAGGGGATTTTGGTTTCTTATTAGGAATTTTAGGTTTTTATTGGATAACCGGTAGTTTGGAATTTAGGGATTTATTTCTAATATTCAATAACTTAATTTATAAGAATGAGGTAAATATTATTTTTGTTACTTTGTGTGCCCTCTTGTTATTTTGCGGATCCGTTGCAAAATCTGCCCAATTCCCTCTTCATGTATGGTTACCAGATGCTATGGAAGGTCCTACTCCTATTTCTGCTCTTATACATGCTGCGACTATGGTAGCAGCGGGAATTTTTCTTGTAGCTCGACTTCTTCCTCTTTTCATAGTTATACCCTCCATAATGACTGGAATAGCTTTGATAGGTATAATAACAGTAGTATTAGGAGCTACTTTCGCTATTGCTCAAAAAGATATTAAGAAAAATTTAGCCTATTCTACAATGTCTCAATTGGGTTATATGATGTTAGCTTTAGGTATGGGCTCTTATCGAGCCGCTTTATTTCATTTGATTACTCATGCTTATTCAAAAGCATTGTTGTTTTTAGGATCTGGATCCATTATTCATTCAATGGAAGCTATTGTTGGATATTCTCCAGATAAAAGTCAAAATATGGTTCTTATGGGCGGTTTAACAAAACATGCGCCAATTACAAAAATGGCTTTTTTAATAGGTACACTTTCTCTTTGTGGTATCCCACCTTTTGCTTGTTTTTGGTCCAAGGATGAGATTCTTAATGATAGTTGGTTGTATTCACCAATTTTCGCAATAATAGCTTGTTCCACCGCAGGATTAACAGCATTTTATATGTTTCGAATTTATTTACTTGTTTTTGAAGGATATTTAAACGTTCATTTTCAAAATTTCAATGGAAAGAAAAATAGTTCATTCTATTCAATATCTTTATGGGGCAAAGAAGAAAAAAAAAAATTAAAAAAGAAAATTCATTTATTAGCTTTATTAACAATGAATAATAATGAAAGGACTTCTTTTTTTCGGGAGAGGACATATTCACATCGAAGAAATCGAAATGTCAAAAGCATAAGACGTCTGTTTCTTGATAGTAAACATTTTGGTACTAAACACATTCCTTTTTTTTATCCTCATGAATCTGACAATACTATGATCTTTTCTATGCTTGTATTAGTACTATTTACTTTCTTCGTCGGGTCCATTGGAATTTCTTTCAGCCAAGAAGGAATAGATTTGGATCTATTATCTAAATTGTTAATTCCGTCTATGGATCTTTTCCATCCAAATTCAAAGAATTCTGTGGATTGGTATGAATTTTTTAGAAATGCAACTTTTTCGGTGAGTATAGCTTTTTTCGGAATATTTATAGCGTCTTTTTTCTATAAACCGATTTTTTCTTCTTTACAAAATTTGAACTTATTGAATTTATTTCAAAAATGTGTTCCTAAAAAAATGATTGCTGATAGAATAATCAATATTCTATATGATTGGTCATATAATCGTGGTTCTATAGATGCTTTTTTTGAAGTATCTTTAATTGCGAGTGTAAGAAAGTTAGCTAAATTCTATTCTTTTTTTGATAAACAGGTAATTGATGGAATTCCAAATGGAGTTGGTATTTTCAGTTTTTTTATAGGAGAGGCTATGAAATATGTGGGAGGGGGACGAATTTCTTCGTATATTTTCTTTTTTGTATTCATCTTTTTAGTAATTTGTTACTATCTATTTCTTTATATATTTCTAAAATAAAATTATGGAACATAATCCAATATACTGTAGTATTTAACCCCAATTGGGGTTATCCGCTAAGAATTCTGGTAGAGTTGTTTATGAATGTCTCATCTCAAAAGCTTCGGGTAAATCACGGAAGCTGCCGTAGCAGCTGCAACAGGAGTATAAATCATTTTCTCTTTTTTTTTGATGAAGGGCGGGGGCG